ACCATGTTAAAGGTCTCACATTATTGGTTGATAGAGAATCAAAGTTTACTTACCAATGAATAACGAAATGCTATGGTTCTTACATATGATTTATGAATTTACTCAGAAGGAATTCGTTGAGATTATGCACTTTTTTTCTGATTCATTCTATACTTATACTATAAAAATAGAATATAAAATAAAAATAACATAAATAAAAATAAAGTGCAGCCGGTTGGGTCCAACCTATTCTTGAAATATACAACTCGCACACACTCCCTTTCCAAAATAAATCAATACACCAAGCACTACACTTAGATTTATTGGATTTGTTGCTAAAATATCGGTATTAAACCCGAAACTCCCGGCGGATGGCCAACGGCCTAAGGAAACGAAGGAATCGGTTACATTTTGCATACGCTCTCCTCTTATAGATAGGACTAACAAAGAACAGAGCTCTTTTTGTATCACTGGGCTCGCCCTTTTTTTTTTATCGATTTCTTTTTTTTCTTAATTTCCCATTTTTTATGGGAGTAGATTAAATTTAGTTATTGAATTTGAGAATTACAAAATTTCTTATTTTTTTTCTTTTTTTGAAGTTTCCGATAAGATACTTATTAAGTTAGGTACTAAGGTCTCGTGTCAATTGCAAAATATCCCCTTTGTTCAAACACTTCTTAAAAGAAAAGTAAAAATTCCATCGTATTAAACTAAGGACGGGAAGGAAAAAAGCGAGCGAATCCACTAATTCCTCATTCTCAAATCAGTCCTTCCCGGGGTATTGTTGCAACAAATACATAATTGTAGGAGTAAAGTATTGATATAATTCACAAAAGCAAACGGCAACGAGTTAATAAAATAAGAAAAAAGTATGTTATGTACTTTTTTACATTTTCATTCGAGTTTTAAATTAAACAAAAGGATTCGCAAATAAAAGCGCTAGTGCCACGACCAGTCCATAAATTGTTAAAGCTTCCATAAAAGCTAGACTAAGCAATAAAGTACCTCGTATTTTTCCTTCTGCTTCTGGTTGTCTCGCAATACCTTCTACGGCTTGGCCTGCAGCAGTACCTTGACCAACTCCAGGTCCAATAGAAGCAAGCCCTACGGCCAATCCAGCAGCAATAACGGAAGCGGCAGAAATCAGTGGATTCATGATGATAGGTTCCTCGCACCAAAAAAAAAATGGTTAATGATACAATCAACCAATGAATTATTATTTATTTGATCACTAAAATCTATCGAGTCAAAGTAACTAAAACTTCGAATATAAAAAATAATATAATATAGATTCGATAGGGATAACCCCTATATAACTAGTATATATCTAATATCACATATACATTTGTTTCTTTCATAACGTAAACCGCCCGCATTTTATATTGAATTGGATTCTAGTTGAATTGGATTGTAGAATAATTCTTCGAAAGATATACAGGGGCTGTGGCTGGGCTTATAGGCATTCCATATATCTAGTGTGACACCCCTAACCCATCCACCATTTCGTAATATCGTCTATCTTTCCTCCTACAACTCTAGTCGTATATATATATGTATTTCTATCTATTATGTTCCTCAACCAAGAACCAAGTAAATTATATGCATTGCCTCAATTAGGATAAGCTAAAAAAAAAAAAAGACTATTTCGAAAACTAATCAATGATGACCCTCCATGGATTCCCCTATATAAGCCGCAGCTAAAGTTGCAAAAATAAGAGCTTGAATACCACTTGTAAATAATCCAAGAAACATGACAGGTATAGGAACTACTAAAGGTACTAAAGAAACAAGAACAACAACTACTAATTCATCAGCCAATATATTCCCGAAAAGTCGAAAACTAAGAGATAAAGGTTTTGTGAAATCTTCTAGGATGTTAATTGGTAAAAGGATTGGAGTTGGTTGAATGTATTTTCCGAAATAGCCCAATCCTTTTTTGGTAAGACCCGCATAAAAATATGCCACTGACGTGAGTAAAGCTAAAGCAACAGTAGTATTTATATCATTCGTGGGGGCGGCTAACTCCCCATGAGGTAACTGTATGATTTTCCAAGGTAAAAGAGCACCTGACCAATTAGAAACAAAAATAAATAGGAACATAGTTCCAATAAAGGGAACCCAAGGACCATATTCTTCTCCAATCTGAGTTTTGCTCAAGTCTCGAATAAATTCAAGGACATATTCGAAGAAATTCTGACCGTCGGTTGGAATGGTTTGTGGATTCCGAACAGCTAGGATGACTGAACCTAATAAGATAGCAATTACGACCCAAGAAGTGATAAGTACTTGGGCATGAATTTGTAAACCTCCTATTTGCCAATATAAATGTTGGCCTACTTCTACACCTGATATATCGTATAACCCTTTGAGTGTTTTAATGGAACATGGTATAACATTCATATTGTCCTCTGGCAGAAATCGAACTTCAAAAAAAAGAATTATTTTGATTCAACCATCTCTTTCTCAACTCATCCGCTTTCATCATTAATCATATATTTAGGATACCAAGAAATCACATAACATAATAGCAATAATATCCCATTTTATCTCTTTTTAAAATAAAAATTCAAGACAAGAATAGTAACCGATCCAATAAAATAAATTAAAATAATTAACTAATCTTATTATTCTTAATCATAACATAATCATAATCAACGACTTCTTATATAGCTAGAACGACCCTCACAAATTGCGGATACTAATTTGTTAAGAATCAATCGGATTGAAGCTATAGCATCATCGTTGGCTGGAATCGAAATATCTGCGAGATCTGGGTCGCAATTTGTATCGATTAAACAAATCGTCGGAATTCCCAAAATGACACATTCTCGAAGAGCCGTATATTCTTCTTGCTGATCGACGATGATTACAATATCGGGCAACCCCATCATATATTTGATCCCACCCAGATATGTTTGCAAAGTAGATAATTTTCTCTTCAACATTGCTGCATCTCTTTTAGGGAGACGGTTGAGTTTCCCCATCTTTTGTTCTGCTCTTAAGTCTCTGAACTTATGAAGTCTCGTTTCCGTAGTGGACCAATTCGTTAACATACCACCGAGCCATTTTCTATTAACATAATGACATCGAGCCCTTATTGCAGCTGATGCTACTAAATCTGCTGCTTTATTTTTGGTACCAACGATTAAGAAGTTTTTTCCTCGACTTGCTGCATCAAAAACTAAATCACAGGCTTCTGATAAAAAACGAGCAGTTCTAGTAAGATTTATAATATGAATACCTTTACGCTTTGCAGAGATATAAGGGGCCATTCTAGGATTCCATTTCTTAGTACCATGACCAAAATGAACTCCTGCTTTCATCATCTCTTCCAAATGGATGTTCCAATATCTTCTTGTCATTTTTCCCACGCTTTCTCTTTTTTTTTTATAAATAAATAATTGTTCCTACGGAACTTTCTACCGGGATTGACCGTCGATACACAGCCCAAACCATTAATTTTGATTATTACTTACTCAATTTTATTTATTACCAAATCAATAACTAGAAAATAACTAGAAAGTAATTTAAAGAATAAATCTCTCCTTAGGAATTATGAATTCGCGTAAATAATTTTTCTGGTGTGTCATGGAAATTGCTTGGGGCGCAAGAACAAAAAAATTCTCTATGGTGTAACAAAATATCTCTCATTTCCAACTCGAATAGATTTTTCTTTTTGATTTCCAAATGAATGTTTTTGTCTTGCCTTGAACGGTGCACTAATTTTTTGAATCCCGTACCGACAGGGATAATACCCCCCAGAACAACATTTTCTTTCAGACCCTTCAACCAATCAATACGACCCCGTAGAGCAGCTTTTGCTAAAACTCTAGCAGTTTCTTGAAAACTTGCTTCGGATATGAAACTTTGAGTATTCAGAGATGCCCTCGTTATTCCCAATAAAATTGCCCGATAACAGATCGCTTCGTCTAAAACACGCCCTGCTCGTTCCGCTCGCAACAATCCGATTAATTCTCCAGGTAAAAAAACATTAGACATTCCATCTTCTGAAACCAACACTTTTGATGTTACTTGCCGTACAATAATCTCTATATGTCTATTATGGATCTGTACCCCCTGGGATCGATAAACCTTTTGGATCTTATTAACCAAAGAGATACGACTTTGGGCTATGGTTAGCTCAGCTCCAATTAAGAATCCCCAAGGAATTCCAAGAATTCTTGGTATACGCTCGTTCCAACCTTCAACTCTCCTTTCAAGGTTCATCGATATTGAACCAATCGAGCGAACTTCTAAGATTTGTTCCACTTTTGGAAGACCTTGCGTTATGTCACCAGATCGGGATTTTTCATATATAAATGTAACTAATGTATCTCCTTCAAAAAGGGTTTCTCCATAATGTCCATGAACAGTCGCCCCTGGAGTGGCCAAATAGGGCTTAGCAGATCTTATAATTAAGGAGTCAACATGAACAATTAAAATTTGACCAGATTTTTTTATGCGTGGTCCATATTTAAATAGACATATATTTTCACAAATAAATTGTCCAATGCTAATTATTGTGGATGTCTCTTCACAATAATTGTAATGTGGAAAGCACCAATTCAAATGGAATGGATTCAAAATGATGTTATTGCACGGACCAGGATTATAAATCCTCCTATTTTCATCTATTAAACAGTATTTAAGTACTTCAAGTACTTGGAAAGTCTGTTTAAAATTGTCAAGTAGCCAATATTTGTTTAACAAGATCTGATTATGAGTTATTAAATGGTAAGATGAATAAAAGTTCACTATTTTAGGTACAATAGTACCTAAGGGACCCAACAAATCCCTAATTGGAGTTATAGGATTTGACTCTTTTGCCACATTGTTATATTTCGAACCGTTGAATGGACCAACTCGAAAACAATTGAATGATGACAAAATTATCAAAGATTGGCATTCCTTATTTCGATTCAACAACGTACCGACAGTTTCTTGATGCTGGGTAACTAATGGAATCTTCCCTTTGGAATAAAAAGGATTGATATTGGTGCGATCTAATCCATTATCGGGAA